AATATCTTCCGCTTCATATAATTATCAATCAAATAAAAAGTTATTCTATGTATCAATCCTTACATCTCCTACAACCGGTGGAGTGACAGCCAGTTTTGGTATGTTGGGGGATATCATTATTGCCGAACCGAATGCCTACATTGCATTTGCTGGTAAAAGAGTCATTGAACAAACATTGAATAAAACAGTACCTGAGGGTTTACAAGTAGCTGAGTATTTATTCCAGAAGGGCTTATTCGATCCAATCGTACCACGTAATCTTTTAAAAGGTATTTTGAGTGAGTTATTTCAGCTTCACGGGTTTTTTCCCTTGAATCCAAATTAGAGCATCCGATTGAGTTATTTGTGGAGAATAGATATTTAGTTTATCTTATTCTTATCGGAATAAAAAAGAAAAAAGAATCAATAAAATTGTAGAAAGGATCAGAAGTTTCGGATAATTACTTTTTATTATTTCCTCTAGATCTAGTTTCTAGCTACCCATATTCCTGATTAGTAATCAGGAATACTCTATAGTATAAAGAGTGAATTCTTCCTTCCCGAAATTAGGAAAATAAAAAGAATTTCATGTTCCCTTCTTACATATTTATATTCTAGATATAGAATCATTCAAATATAGAAAAAAAAAATAGAAATCTTTTATATATCCCCTGAGAACTCCCGGTTTCACTAGGAATCCTTGTTTGGTCAGATTCGTTAGAATCCTTTGACAACTTTTAAGAAACTCTTTTCTTTATTTCAAATTTCAATTTCATTTCGTTTTTTATTTTATTAGAATTAGAAAATTCGAAGATAAGGACAAAGAGAACAAGAATAATAAAGTGGATTGTCATATACATAATAATATATATATGTCATATACATATATTTAATGTATTCATGTATAAAAGTGAATAGTTACACTTATTTAGTTCTACACTCCTTGCACCTATTATTATATACTTATAATGGATATACTTATTATAATATTCTAATATATCTTTAGAACAGGTACAAATATTTAATCGAGGTATCCATTCTATGACAATTCTCGACTTCCCCTCTATTTTGGTGCCTTTAGTGGGCCTAGTATTTCCGGCAATTGCAATGGCTTCTTTATTTCTTCATGTTCAAAAAAACAAGATTGTCTAGATCCGATAGGACAAAAATCCATTTTTTCAAGACTTAGACTTGGATCATAATACGGATATCCATTTAGTAGAATATGATACAACATGTGACTTTTCTTCCGAACACAAACGAAAAAGCTGTTATGCACGTGAAAACATGACATGATATATGGGAATAAATGCATTATAGCTATTTTCAAATGGATTGGCGAGGGTTTGAAATGGAAAGTCAATGTATCCATATGTATGTGGATATCCATAGCGAGATCATATAAAGGGGATGCTCTTTTTTTATATCTAATAACCGATTCGATGAACTACTCCTAACGGTTCACATCATAATAGTGCTAGTTGATGAGAGTTACTTCGGAAACAAACAAAAAGGAAAGTAAAATTCATTTGGGTTATTCTATAAATTCCAATAAAATGTAACTGGATATAATATGAACTGGCGATCGGAACGTATATGGATAGAACTTAAAACGGGGTCTCGAAAACCAAGTAATTTCTGCTGGGCCTGTATCCTTTTTTTAGGTTCACTAGGATTCTTATTGGTTGGAACTTCTAGTTATCTTGGTAGGAATCTGATATCCTTATTTCCGTCTCAACAAATCCTTTTTTTTCCCCAAGGGATCGTGATGTCTTTTTATGGGATCGCAGGTCTGTTCATTAGCTCCTATTTGTGGTGCACAATTTCGTGGAATGTGGGTAGTGGTTATGATCGATTCGATAGAAAAGAAGGAATAGTGTGTATTTTTCGTTGGGGATTCCCTGGAATAAATCGTCGCATCTTCCTTAGATTCTTTATGAGTGATATCCAATCGATTAGAATGGAGGTTAAAGAGGGTCTTTATCCTCGTCGTGTCCTTTATATGGAAATCAGAGGCCGGGGGGCCATTCCCTTGACTCGTACTGATGAGAATTTGACTCCACGAGAAATTGAACAAAAAGCTGCTGAATTGGCCTATTTCTTGCGCGTACCAATTGAAGTATTTTGAAATGAAAGAATGAATGCTTTCTCATCATTAGGGAAGGAACTCAAGAATCCTCTTTGTTATATAATTTAACTGAAGTTCAGAACGATGATTTGAGCAAAAGCAGATGTATATAGAACAACCAGAAAACAAAACGGTTTTTGGCCACCAAAACGATTTTTTAGGTGTATTAGGCGTATGGAAATCAACCCTTTCATAATCATACCAAAGTCTACTAAATATGGATATGGATTCATCACATATATCACATATATTAGTATATTAGATTAGTATATTAGAACAGTTCAGTCTACAGAATTCTTAGGGTCCAATATAATATTTTGAACTGATATGTTAGATATAGATGGATCATATCTAGTAAATTACCTCTCTTTTTTTTTTCAATTGATGTTTTATTTCTTTAATTTAGTATATTATCCTTTCTTTTGCCCTTTGATGATGATGATCAAATAATTGGATCTCTTATAACTATAACCGTTCCATTTATCTTTTTTTTTTTTATTTCATCATCACATCAATATTTTTCCGAAATTTCCCTCAATTCTTCCTGGGTTATGAGTAGCTGGCGAAACTCAACTTTTCGAAATAATTATCTATAGCTTGTTCTACAACTCATGTTTCATAGAGATCTCAGATCGGATAGAGTCGACGAATGCAGTGGTTTATTAACAATTGCACAGATTCAAAATGCCAAAAAAGAAAAAAAAGAAAACATTTACCCCCCTTCTATATCTTGCATCTATAGTGTTTTTGCCCTGGTGGATCTCTCTTTCATTTAATAAGTGTCTGGAATCTTGGGTTACTAATTCGTGGAATACTAAGCGATCCGAAACTTTTTTGAACGATATTCAAGAAAATGGCGTTCTAGAAAAATTCATAGAATTAGAAGAACTATTCCGTTTGGATGAAATGATAAAGGAGTACCCGGAACCGCATATGCAAAAGCTTCGTATAGGAATCCACAAAGAAACGATACAATTGGTCAAGATGCACAATGAGGGTCATATCCATACCATTTTGCACTTCTCGACAAATATAATCTGTTTCGCTATTCTAAGTGGTTATTCTATTCTGGGTAATGAAGAACTTGTCATTCTTAATTCTTGGGTTCGAGAAGTTCTTTATAACTTAAGTGACACAATAAAAGCTTTTTCTATTCTTTTATTAACCGATTTATGTATCGGATTCCATTCGCCTCATGGTTGGGAACTAATGATTGGTTCTGTCTACAAGGATTTTGGATTTGCTCATAATGATCAAATTATATCTGGTCTTGTTTCCACTTTTCCAGTCGTTCTAGATACAATTTTAAAATATTGGATCTTCCGTTATTTAAATCGTCTATCTCCGTCACTTGTAGTGATTTATCATTCAATGAATGACTAAAGAATGATCCACTGATATGAACCCAATCCTAATGTTTGGTACTTCGTACATAAACAAACCATTCAAAATCTTATTCACTCTTTCTTTATATTTCTACCCATCCAGGAGATTCTTCCTGGATTCCAGGAAATTTTTTCCAGTAAAATAAAATAGTGGAATCGTGGATAGGGAACTCTATTAGCAACCTACCTAATTTATTGTAGAAATTTTGGGGATCAATGATTGGACTATGCAAAATAGAAATATCTTTTCTTGGATAAAGGAACAGATGACTCGATCCATTTCCGTATCGATCATTATATATGTAATAACTCGGACATCTATTTCACATGCATATCCCATTTTTGCACAACAGGGTTATGAAAATCCACGAGAAGCGACTGGGCGTATTGTATGTGCCAATTGCCATTTAGCTAATAAGCCCGTGGACATTGAAGTTCCACAAGCGGTACTTCCCGATACTGTATTTGAAGCAGTTGTTAAAATCCCTTATGATATGCAACTAAAACAAGTTCTTGCTAATGGTAAAAAGGGGTCTTTGAATGTGGGGGCTGTTCTGATTTTACCTGAGGGATTTGAATTGGCCCCTCCTGATCGTATTTCTCCCGAGATGAAAGAAAAGATGGGCAAGTTGTCTTTTCAGAGTTATCGCCCCACAAAAAAGAATATTCTTGTGATAGGTCCTGTTCCTGGTCAGAAATATAGTGAAATCACTTTTCCTATTCTTTCCCCGGACCCCACTACTAAGAAAGACGTTCACTTCTTAAAATATCCTATATATGTGGGCGGGAACAGGGGAAGGGGTCAGATTTATCCTGATGGAAGCAAGAGTAACAATACAGTCTATAATGCTACAGTAGCGGGTATAGTAAGCAAAATTGTACGTAAAGAAAAGGGTGGATATGAAATAACCATAATGGAGGCTTCGGATGGACACCAAGTGGTTGATATTGTACCTCCAGGACCAGAACTTCTTGTTTCAGAGGGTGAATCTATCAAGCTTGATCAACCATTAACGAGTAATCCCAATGTGGGTGGATTTGGTCAGGGAGATGCAGAAATAGTGCTTCAAGATCCCTCACGCGTCCAAGGCCTTTTTTTCTTCTTGGCGTCTGTTATTTTGGCACAAATATTTTTGGTTCTTAAAAAGAAACAGTTTGAGAAGGTTCAATTGTCTGAAATGAATTTCTAGATACGTGAATTTAGCAACAATAATTAAGTTGGTAAAAAAGAAAAAAAAAATTGGATGTGATAATCAAATAAAATAAATGAAATAGAATAATGGGGTTTTATTGGTCTAGAAATTGTTTACATGATAGCTCATCCATCTACAGAAATCCATATTTTGTCATCCATAAAATCGATGGATTCCCTCTCTTCTGATCTGATTTCGTAATAATAATAATGTATACTATGCAGTAAAAAAGGCTCTTATTATGATTACGTTGATTATCTTGACTGGATGAATTTCGAACTTTTATGTTATGGAGTGAATCAAAGTATCGTAAGA